TGAGGAGGTCTTATCAATAAAATTTCCATTTATTCGAGATCTAGGCATAATTATCAATTCATTCTATAATTATTTTCATTCCCCTTCGGGGAAAACGATCCCACAAAAAAAGGAATTGTACAGTACAAAATAACATAAAAACAGACTAATTGGAAAAACGTGGAGCACAAATTGTCCTCCCTTTTGACAAAGATGAAATGAAATAGTTGAATCAAATTATATTTCATTCCAATTTAGTAGTATACTATTACTATTTCATCTAAGTTTAATAACCAAGTTTCCTATGTATTGATTTTGATAACTCGATAAGTTTTGATTTGGTTATCAAAAGGAAAAAGAATTGAATAATCATTCCATGATAAAAAAATAAGGTAACCATCCTTTATTTTAATTATTTTAATTTTATTTTGTTTGCATAACGTATATGTGCCACGCCATACAGTTGAAATCAAAAAATGAATCGGACAATTCATGAATTTTGAATAGATCATGGGGTAGCTAATGAAAGAAGTTGCTGTTGATAAATATGAAATTGGAAAAAAACTTTTCTTCCTATGGAACCACCAGGCGGTCATACCTGTACTACAATTAAGATGAATGGCTCGCTACTTAATTCGGTTTTTGGTCAAGAATAAGATTCCGTAGGAGGGATGGCTGAGTGGTTCAAGGCGTAGCATTGGAACTGCTATGTGAACTTTTGTTTACCGAGGGTTCGAATCCCTCTCTCTCCTTTTCTTTTCATTTATCAACGTTACGTATCAAATCAAATAATAATTGATATCATTATTCTAACAGTCCTTATTTGATAGAGATTCTCTATCCCTAATTAGAGCCTGTGATACGTAAAATACAAATAGAAATATTGTATTGATATTGAAAAGAAGAAAAAGAATCCTATTTATTGTCGATCCATTTTTGATATGTGAATGAGGCAAGGTACTCTATTTACTTCAGAGAAGGGGGTAAAAATTGTATGAACCTTGCGTTTTTTATTTTCGTTAGAATCAAGTTTGACGGGAATAATATTCTACGACCAACAACTCATTTATTTTCAAACCGATCGATTTATTATCTATGATTTGATTTACAAATCCTTTATATTGTAAGGAATCAATAGTCAAATGGTTTGGCAATTCCCCGCGGGGGGATGAAACAAGATAATTTTGAATCAGAGCTTTCGATCTTTCTTTATCCTTCGTAGTAATAATATCTCGGGGTTTGCAACGATAACTTGGTATATCTACTATACGACCATTAACTAAAATATGTCTATGGTTAACTAATTGTCTGGCTCCAGGAATGGTCGAAGCCATACCTAATCGAAAAAGGATGTTATCCAAACGCATCTCGAGTAGTTGTAGTAAAACCTGACCTGTTGACCCTTTGGCTTTTCCAGCAATATGCACATATTTAAGTAATTGTCGCTCTGCCAGACCATAATGAAAACGCAATTTCTGTTTCTCTTCTAAACGAATACGATATTGTGATCTTTTTCTCGAGCGCAATTGGGTTTGAAGATAACTTCCGGATCTGGGGCTTTTACTAGTTAGTCCCGGTAAAGACCCCAGACGGCGTATTTTTTTGAAACGAGGTCCTCGGTAACGAGACATATAAATAAAGGCTCCCTTTTTGATTCACTTTCATTTGAAAAAAAAAAAATTATAATTATAATATTATATAAATCGAAAATTAAAATATAAAAAAATATTATAAAATATATAAAATAAATTCAGACTGAACTAAAGGATCAGCAAAACAAAACACAATCTACTGAAGTATTACAAAGCAGAATGAAATAAATTTTATCAATATTTTTATTTTTTGTATATATAATATAGTGAAGTTCAAGCGAAGGCTACCTTTTCAAATTTCTTCTGTAAAGATCTAGTTAACTTTTTTTATTCATAGCTATAGCTGCAAGTTACCATGACATAATAACTCGACATTTAGAGAAAGCGAGAGTAGATATTTTCAATCATGCAAAGAAAAAGAGCCGGCTATCGGAATCGAACCGATGACCATCGCATTACAAATGCGATGCTCTAACCTCTGAGCTAAGCGGGCGGATATAAGATCAATAGTGTATAGGAAACTTTCGTATCTTAGCTATTACCTGGTGATTCTTTTTTTTTTTTTTTGCATTTATTGATTATTTAAATTTCTTCTCTATTTCTATTCTTATTTATTCTATTTATAGTTATTAGTTATAGATTTGAGATTCTATATTAAATAATAGAAAATCTAAAAAAATCGAATTTCGAATTAAATTCTTACTATTTTGAATATGATATGATTAATATGAAGATGAATATGAAATAAAGATGGATATGAAATCAATACAATAAATACAATCTTAAATTAAATCTTCACTTCAATAATATTAATATGATTATTTTATGATAATTAAAATCATATTATGAATAATTCATTTATTCTCATTCTAATGGTGTAACTAAAAAACTATACTATAAATCTAAATCTAAATTTCACATTAAAGAAACTATCTATATCCTAATAGATAAATAGTGAAAAACTAAATAGAATCATATTCTATTTATTTCTATCCGAATAATGTAAATCCATGACTAAAACTGATAGAAACTTGTATTCTATCATTATACACAAGAGGACGAATTGTTAAAAAAAAAAAATAAATAAATAAATATCGAGCGTTCTACTATTTTTAATTCCGCTATAAAAAAGAAGGGGGAGTCAAGGCATAGATATATGTGGGATATATCTATCTATATTGAATTGCGGATACATCAATGATAGAATAATTTCGGATTGAAACAAATAGGGTTCATCCAATAGAGATGAAATGATAGAATGGAAGACGGCCAAAAAAATAAAATAGCAGCATACACTTTTTCGATACAAGAATCCTTACCTAATGAATTCAACAGTTCCAAGATCAATGAAAGAGGTGTATGGAATTACAATTAGATCCTTGTATCATATCAAATATCAAAGCAAAGGGGGATATGGCGAAATTGGTAGACGCTACGGACTTGATTGGATTGAGCCTTGGTATGGAAACCTTGCTAAGTGGTAACTTCCAAATTCAGAGAAACCCTGGAACTAAAAATGGGCAATCCTGAGCCAAATCTTTATAAAAAATGGAAAATTAGAATAAAAAGGGATAGGTGCAGAGACTCAATGGAAGCTGTTCTAACGAATGAAATTGACTACGTTACGTTAGTAGCAAAAATCCTTCTATCAAATGATAGAAATGACAGTAAAGGATAAGCTTATATACCTAATACATACTGACATAGGAAAGATTAATCACAACCCTCTATTTCGATATTTAGATTCATTCTATATTAATTAGAATGATAGAGATCAAATAATCATTCTAAAGATAAAAAAATCTATGAAAAAAGGAAGAGTTATTCTGAATCCATTCCCATTTTCCAATTGAAGTTTAAATTGAAATAGAATTCGAATATTCATTGATCAAATGATTAATTCCAGAGTTTCATAGATCTTTTGAAAATTAATCGGACGAGAATAAAGAGAGAGTCCCATTTTACATGTCAATACCGACAACAATGAAATTTATAGTAAGAGGAAAATCCGTCGACTTTAAAAATCGTGAGGGTTCAAGTCCCTCTATCCCCAAGAAAAGCCCATTTTACCTCCTCTTATTTCTTTATCTTCTTTTTTTTCATCAATGGTTCAGTTCAACCAAAATTCAATATCTTTCTCATTTCATTCACTCTGTTCTTTCACAAACGGATCCGAATAGAAATCCTCGTTTCTTCTTCCAATCCAATTTCATTTGTATAGATTCAAGGAATCCCCGTTATTGAGTCATTCACAGTCCATATCATTATCCTTACATTTACAATACAAAGAAAGTCTTCTTTTTGTTTTGAAGATCTAAGAAATTGAGGAGCTAAGTACAATTTGTTAAGACTTTTTTAGTTCTTTTCATTGACATAGATACAAGTACTCCGCTAGGATGATGCACAGGAAATGGTCGGGATAGCTCAGTTGGTAGAGCAGAGGACTGAAAATCCTCGTGTCACCAGTTCAAATCTGGTTCCTGACACGTGAATAATGTATCGGATAAATATTAATACCTCATACAAATGAAATTCATTTATACGGATCGGGATACATATTCTTTACTTTCCTTTTCATTTTTATTTTTTTCCTCTCTGTTCATACTTTGATCTTATTTAAATTTAAAATAGGATGTTAAATTTTCGTATATATCTAAAATTTAATAAAAAAATTAGATAAAAAGATTCAGAGTGAAAGGATAAGAATAGAAAGGATGTTTTTCAGACACAGTACAAATCAACCCCAATTCCTTTCATTTTTAATTTCTGCATTTCGTCTCTTCCGTCTTTTTTTTTTTTCATATTTTTTTTCTCACTCTTGCTCAATTTCCGGCGCCCCCCCTAAGTGATGTGCGCGATACAAAGTTCATGGTACAGAACTCTTTTAAGTCATCCTAGTTTTTCTGCTCATACAAAATGTATATGATATCTTTCCAATTGGGGAATATCAATGAGAACCTCTTTTTTTAGCCACCCTCATATGAATTAAAGTCCAGTTACTCTGTTTCATCTAGAAGGGAATGTAAAAATGTTCTTTGATTGAAATGAAATCTGGAGTCGTGTCGTATTAAGTACTTATCATTCAAAGAGCATCTTGTATTTCATAGAAATTGGGAGTGGAGCAATATAGTCTTTACGTAAGGACCAGCCTATCCAATTTTCAGGCATCAAGATACGTTTAAGGCGAGGATGATTCTCATAAGAAATTCCCAACATATCATAAGATTCCCGTTCCTGAAAATCCGTACTTCTCCAAATCCAGAAAACGGACGGGGTTCGAGAATTACTCCTGGGGGCAAATACTTTTATGCATACCTCCTCTGGTTTATCTATACCATAACGTATTTTCGTAAGGTGATACACACTAGCTAAAAATCCGTCTGGTGCTACATCATAGGCACACTGGGAGCGTAAATAATTGTAACCATATACCATATACATATAAAATGACAGCAATTGAGTCCCAATCTTTGGTTTTTTTTGTAAAGTCTCTATTCTTCGGCAATCAAAGCCTAAAGATCTATGAACTAGCTTATGCTTGACTAGCCAATCATATAAACGAATTTGCATCTCCTTCATCTCTACCACATTTTTCTTTGTATCAATACTTCACATTGACAATGAAATTGTTAAAGACTGACCCGCTCTTTCTTATTCTGCACAAAGGAACCCTGCCTGATTAACTAATTCGTAAGAAGATACTGACCCTTTGGACTTTAAATCTTTTTAAAATTCAAATCTAAAAGGTATCTCTGAAGTAGATGGTAATTGATAGAGTAATCCTTGATTCTAATTTCCAGTATTAGTACTGTGTCGAAGGTAAACCTTGTGATTAGTAGTAAAACATCGATTCTCCTGTTGATACACAGTTCTATCTTCAACTTCAAAGATTTTTTGAGATATCTTCTTACGAAGTTTCGTTATAACATCTATAAAAGAATCTTCTTTATAGTAAAGAAAAAATTAGAAATAAATTCAATAAAATTAAAAATAATAATCATTAAGAATTCAATATCAATAGAATATGATAATATTATTACTATATTTTTATTAGTTTTATTAGTATAACTATAATAGTATAGTTATATTTAATTTTAAATTTTATGGAATCATGAACGTTCGGCATAATATAGGATCCCTCTAATAGTCTAATATAAAGAATCACACATTATCGAGCAATTCGACAGACCAAATTCCCAAACCCGCTCAACTCTTAGAATATAGAAGGAGGAGCCTTGATGGATGTAGGGCTAATTAATTAGCCCTACATTATCTTTGAAACAAATTTAAAATTGAAAGAATCTAAGAATCTATTAGGTTTGTTGTTCAGCCAAAAACTGATTATCCACAAATACTCAAGATCAAGAAAAGAATAGGTCCTAGATCCATGCGACTTAGGATTGGATTTGCTTGGGTCAGGTTGAAGTCTTTAGACAGTATTCTTTCATGATTTTAATTTCATAAATTGACTGGGTTTGGGTATACCAAACCCCAAAAAAGTGTATAAATAACTCTTTGATCATGGGCAATAAAAGAGGAAAAAGTAATTCATTCATGAAAATGGATAAAGAAATATGGTTATTTGATCCGAGATTTGACAAATACCAATTGGGTCCGTTGAAATGAATTATTGTGTTTATTTTATTGTTCCTACTATTAAAATATAAAATAAAACTACTAAAATCTCTATACAAAACAAAAATGGAATGTATAATGTATTAGGGCTATACGGACTCGAACCGTAGACCTTCTCGGTAAAACAGAGAAAACTGATTATTATCGAAATGATTCGAACTGTTTCAAAGACCCAACATGCATTTTGTTGCATTGGGCTCTTTCATCAACTGATGTAAAGATCAGTTAGTCCACCATTTTTTTCTTTACAGGAAGATAAAAAGATAATGAGATGGTTCCATGTGCTCTGATTCATTATTTGTATCCTGATCTAGGAGCAATACCAAAGTGTTTCAAAGAAAAATGACCTTGATTTAGGTCTGCCTTCGGCCTAGATCAACCTAAGTGAAATGGAGCCTCTATCACTCCACTGCAAGAGTAAAATATGAGACTTCATACACCTCAAAGCTCATAGGACGACAAGAGGTTCTTTTGAGACCCTTATACTCATTATGCCTGGCATTGAATGGACTGGACATTTACCTTACAATGGCATGTTCTATTTGATTGATTTGGCAGTGGAATTCGCACCTGAATCGGATCGAACCAAATATTTGTCAGGCTATTTTTCTCTTGTTCTCTCGAACCTACGGAATAAGACATCGACTTCTCAAAAAGATCAATTATGGTCATTGCATAATGGGCTTCCTTGAAAAGCATTGGCGCACGTGTAAACGAGGTGCTCTACCTAACTGAGCTATAACCCTTATCATAAATCATAACTATTTTAACATAGAGGCAATTTCTTGTCAAGAAGGGTATCCCATATGCATATGATAACTCTCCGATCCATTTACTGGTAAAAGATTGATATTGCTTAGAAAGCATATTTTAACTAGAATCCATCGAAGTGATGAAGACCTTTTTGTGGTGATAAATAACCTACTTAACCCAGTGGTTAGAGTATTGCTTTCATACGGCGGGAGTCATTGGTTCAAATCCAATAGTAGGTAGAACTTATTAGATACCATGGAATCAGGTATCTAATAAGTTTTTCTACCCATCCTCTTTTTTTCGTTCTATCATAAGATTAATCAGATTAGACTTCATTGTGTTCAATTTGGTTCAATTTTTGGAATGAAAATGTAGTGTATAATAAGAAACTCCTTTAATTTTAATTATTTTTTTGATTCTTTTTATTTTTATTGAATGCATTGACTACTACTGGGAAATCACATTGACAGCCTCTACTCGTGTCCTAGCTCGTCTGAGAGCTAGATTTGACTCAATTGCTTGTCTCTTACCCTCAGCTCTACTCAAGTTATCTTCAGCTATTTCAAGAGTTTGTTGAGCTTCTTGTGCATCAATGTCAGTACTAAATTCTGCATCATTTCCTAAAATAGTTATCTCATTATTACTTATTCTAGCGAAACCACCCATAAGAGCCACTGTTAACCATTGGTCGTTTAGCCGTATTCTCAAAAGACCTATATCTACAGCCGTGGCAATGGGGGCATGGTTTGGTAATACTCCAATTTGTCCACTATTCGTAGATAAAATAATTTCTTTCACTTCGGAATCCCAAATAATTCGATTAGGAGTCAGTACACAAAGATTTAAGGTCATTTCTTCAATTTGCTCTCCTCTTCTAAGTTTTCTAAGTTAATAGCTTTCGCGGTAGCTTCATCGATGTTACCCACCAAATAAAAGGCCTGTTCGGGAAGACCATCTAATTTTCCGGAAAGGATGAGTTGAAATCCCCGAATTGTTTCTGCGAGACCAACATATTTCCCCGGAGAACCAGTAAAGACTTCTGCCACAAAGAAGGGTTGTGATAAGAAACGCTCAATCTTTCGTGCTCTTGCTACAGTTAAACGATCTTCTTCGGATAATTCGTCCAACCCAAGGATAGCTATAATGTCCTGAAGTTCCTTGTAACGTTGTGAAGTTTGCTTAACTCTTTGAGCAGTTTCATAATGTTCCTCGCCAACGATCCGAGGTTGTAACATGGTTGACGTTGAATCTAAGGGATCTACTGCTGGATAAATACCTTTGGCAGCTAATCCTCTTGATAATACGGTAGTAGCATCTAAATGTGCAAATGTCGTGGCAGGAGCAGGGTCGGTCAAATCATCCGCAGGTACATAAACTGCTTGGATCGATGTTATAGATCCTTCTTTGGTAGAAGTAATTCTTTCTTGCAAAGAACCCATTTCCGTACTAAGGGTAGGTTGATAACCCACTGCGGAAGGCATTCTACCTAATAAGGCAGATACTTCGGACCCTGCTTGAACGAAACGAAAGATATTATCGATGAATAGAAGTACGTCTTGCTCATTAACATCCCGGAAATATTCCGCCATGGTTAGGGCAGTCAAGCCAACTCTCATACGAGCTCCTGGCGGTTCATTCATTTGACCATAGACTAGAGCTACTTTGGATTTTCCAAGATTTTTTTCATTAATCACCCCGGATTCTTTCATTTCCATGTAGAGATCATTTCCTTCACGAGTACGCTCCCCTACTCCGCCAAATACGGATACGCCTCCATGAGCTTTGGCAATGTTGTTGATCAATTCCATGATGAGTACTGTTTTACCCACCCCAGCTCCCCCAAATAGTCCGATTTTTCCTCCACGGCGATAGGGGGCTAAAAGATCCACCACTTTAATCCCTGTTTCAAAGATTGATAATTTCGTATCTAACTGTATGAAGGCGGGTGCAGATCTATGAATAGGAGATGTTGTGCGAGTATCAACAGGACCGAAATTATCAACAGGTTCCCCAAGAACGTTGAAAATTCGTCCGAGAGTAGCTCCGCCGACTGGAACACTTAGAGGGGCTCCCGTGTTAATCACCTTCATTCCTCTCATCAGACCATCTGTAGCGCTCATAGCTACAGCTCTTACTCGATTATTTCCTAATAATTGTTGTACCTCACAAGTTACATTAATTTGCTGACCAGCCGTATCTCGAGCCTTAATTACCAAAGCATTATAAATATTAGGCATCTTCCCCGGTGGAAAAATGACATCCAGCACTGGGCCAATAATTTGAGCGATACGCCCTAGGTTTTGTTCTTCAAGTGTGGAAACCGCAGGATCAGAAGTCGTGGTATTGCTTCTCATAATCGTAAATCATAATAATAATATGTCGAATTTTTTTTATTTTAATACTGAATCAAAAATAAGTATCCGATAGCAAGTTGATCGGTTAATTCCATAATCCATAATGAAGTAAATGGAAGTTAGCATTCGATTGAGTTGGTACCACCCAATGGAATCCATTTTAATCCTTTACTCATTCAATAAGTAAATTTTCAATTCAACGAGCCAACCAATCCTTTTTTCACAAGTGGATGAATAAGAATCATGAGTCAGTGTATTTCATTTCCCTATCTTTTATAAATGACCGTCTAGATTATCTATTATCTATGAATATTAAATTTGAACCTGAATTTTTTTATTCATGATTTTTATCTCATTGACCATTGTTCTTTACTTTATTTTCTTATTTTCTTTTCCAAATTTATTGTATTTTTTTTTTGTTGTGCACCTATTATTTTTCTTTATATACTATTATATCTGTTCCCTTTGCTGGATGAATTATGCCTCTTTTCATATCTAGGATTTACATATACAACATACAGTATATTACTGTCAAGAGAGGTTCCTCATATTATTTATTTATTTTTCTTTCTATTTTAACTTTAGCTTTAGTATATGTATATTATACTATACTATAACTTATACTATAACTATATTAATATTATTCTATTTATTCTATTGTAATACTAAATACATACTAAATTATAC